ATTAGGGTTCAAAACAAAAAATGGACCGGCCCATACATAGTATGAACTCAAAATTACAGAATTAATAACCAACTCATCGCTTCACATTATCTAGATCTAAACAACCAGTCAAGATATGATATATTGGTCATATCATTGTAGCAACTGAAATCTTTTTTGCATAAACACAAAAAAAAACCAAACCAATCTGATTATGAGTTTGGGAAGCGAAATCTAGAATGATGTGGATAAATGGAAGAACGGTGAGAGAAAGAGATAAAAAGAACGCCAATGATATATGATTCCAATATAATATGTAAGGTCTATGAATCATTTCATAAAAAGCAATGTAATAAAGCATCAAACTAATTCCTCCCGAATTAAATGAATATGTTCATAGAAAAAAAATCAAGAGCCTAGAGCCAATAAAGACTGAGAAGATTGACTCAAGAACAGGAGCTCCATTGTATAATTCAGACCTAACCATTAATTGAGAAGCGATGGGAACGACGGAAACCTGTGAATACAGAAGATTCTATTAAAAACGAATCCTAATGATTCATTGAGTGGGATGGCGGAACAAACCAGGTATCAATTCATTTGTTCTGAAAGATCGTGGGCTAACCTTACAATTGAAATAGATATTGAAAGAGTAAATGTTCGCCCGCGAAAGCTTTATTTTACCGAATTGCTCTATTTTTTGAGCGATCCGATATGATAAAGACAAAACAAAATAAAGATTCGTTATAGCCTTATATATTATTATATTATAAATAAATTATAAATAAAAAATTACATTATCTAGAAATATATGTTTAGCTATATATCCAAAAGCTATATATAAACAAGATATAAAAATTTCTAATAGAAATAGATTAGATGAAAATTAGATGAAATATCAAAGAATCCCACGATTCAGTGTATTATTCAAAAAAATGGAATTTTATCTTAACTAAATTTTTTTGAATCATTTCATTCGCGAGGAGCTGGATGAGAAGAAACTCTCATGTCCGGTTCTGGAGTAGAGATGGAATTTTAAAAAGACCCATCCACTATAACCCCAAAAGAACCAGATTCCGTAAACAACATAGAGGAAGAATGAAGGGAATATCTTATCGAGGTAATCGTATTTGTTTCGGTAGATACGCTCTTCAAGCACTTGAACCTGCTTGGATCACATCTAGACAAATAGAAGCGGGGCGACGAGCAATGACACGAAACGTACGCCGTGGTGGAAAAATATGGGTACGTATATTTCCAGACAAACCAGTTACAGTAAGACCTACAGAAACACGTATGGGTTCGGGGAAAGGATCCCCCGAATATTGGGTAGCTGTCGTTAAACCAGGTAGAATACTTTATGAAATGGGCGGAGTAGCAGAAAATATAGCTAGAAAAGCTATTTCAATAGCGGCGTCCAAAATGCCTATACGAACTCAATTCATTATTTCGGGATAGGAATAAAAGAAAAAGAGGTCTTTGGGATGAAAAAAAATTGCAGGTTTCTTTTTTTGATTTTGGACAAACAATATTTCTTTTTTTTTCCTTCGTTCTTTGCATTGAAAAATCGAATAAAAAAATGATATGATTCAACCCCAGACCCATTTGAATGTAGCGGACAACAGCGGGGCCCGAGAATTGATGTGTATTCGAATCATAGGAACTAGTAATCGCCGATACGCTCATATTGGTGACGTTATTGTTGCTGTGATCAAAGAAGTAGTACCAAATATGCCTCTAGAAAGATCAGAAGTAATCAGAGCTGTAATTGTACGTACCTGTAAAGAACTCAAACGTGACAACGGTATGATAATACGATATGATGACAATGCTGCAGTTATTATTGATCAAGAAGGAAACCCAAAAGGAACTCGAATTTTTGGTGCGATCGTCCGGGAATTGAGACAGTTAAATTTTACTAAAATAGTTTCCTTAGCCCCTGAGGTATTATAAGACGAGACCATGATATAGTTATAGTAAGCGAATGAAATAGATTAATTAGTAGATTGTGTTTCACGCATATACCTTTAATTTAATATTTAATAGAATTCATAAATAAAAAAATAAAAAAGAGCATGTTGATTATATCAAAATTAGCAGGCACCAATAATTTTAGTTCATCATGGGTAGGGACACTATTGCTGACATAATAACCTCTATACGAAATGTCGACATGGATAGAAAAGTAACGGTTCGAATAGCATCTACTAATATCACCGAAAACATTGTTAAAATACTTTTACGGGAAGGTTTTATCGAAAACGTGAGGAAACATCAGGAAAGCAACAAATATTTTTTGGTTTTAACCCTGCGACATAGAAGGAATAGGAAAGGAACATATAGAACTATTTTAAATTTAAAACGGATCAGTCGACCTGGTCTACGAATCTATTCTAACTATCAACGAATTCCTAGAATTTTAGGTGGTATGGGGATTGTAATTCTTTCTACTTCTAGAGGTATAATGACAGACCGAGAGGCTCGCCTAGAAAGAATTGGTGGAGAAATTTTGTGTTATATATGGTAATCCTTCTGATATTCGAATTGGATCCGGAACTTCCTATTTGTGAAAAAAAAAAGAGAAAGGGCGGGTTGTCTAATATCACTACTCCTCCATTAATTAATACTTTAAGGGGGTTTTACCTGGAATGAAAGAACAAAAATGGATTCATGAAGGTTTAATTACTGAATCACTTCCCAACGGTATGTTCCGGGTGCGTTTAGATAATGAAAATATGATTCTAGGTTATGTTTCAGGAAGGATCCGACGTAGTTTTATACGGATACTACCAGGAGATAGAGTCAAAATTGAAGTAAGTCGTTATGATTCAACCAAAGGGCGTATAATTTATAGAATCCGAAACAAGGATTCGAATAATTAGGGAGTTTTTCAACTTCAACATTCCTTTTTTCATGGAGATACAATTCGAAGTTCAAAATTTCAAGAAACTTATTTTCTTCCAAGAAGTAGATTCTTAATTAAGTTAAGGTAAGGAATAACAAATATGAAAATAAGGGCTTCTGTTCGTAAAATTTGCGAAAAATGTCGACTGATCCGTAGACGGGGACGAATTATAGTAATTTGTCCCAACCCGAGACATAAACAAAGACAAGGATAATTTTTCGAAAAGAGATTCTCTAAAGAACCCGATGTACAAATAAAAAAAAATCATGTTTTGACATGAAATGGATATATCCATATATCTCTTACTCATATTTATGAGATGATAAAATATGGCAAAACCTATACCAAGAATTGGTTCACGTAGGAATGGACGTATTGGTTCACGTAAGAGTGCGCGTAGAATACCAAAGGGAGTTATTCATGTTCAAGCAAGTTTTAACAATACCATTGTGACCGTTACAGATGTACGGGGTCGGGTGGTTTCTTGGTCCTCGGCCGGTACTTGTGGATTCAGGGGTACAAGAAGAGGGACGCCATTTGCTGCTCAAACCGCAGCAGGAAATGCTATTCGTACAGTAGTGGATCAAGGTATGCAACGAGCAGAAGTCATGATAAAGGGTCCTGGTCTCGGAAGAGATGCAGCATTACGAGCTATTCGTAGAAGTGGTATACTATTAAGTTTCGTACGGGATGTAACTCCTATGCCACATAACGGCTGTAGACCTCCTAAAAAAAGACGTGTATAGGAATAAACTGTGTAGAAATAAACATTGAAGAGATTTCAAGAGAAATAAATGATTCAATGATCTGATCAAGTAATATTACTATGGTTCGAGAGAAAGTAACAGTATCTACTCGGACACTGCAGTGGAAGTGTGTTGAATCAAGAGTAGACAATAAGCGTCTTTGTTATGGACGCTTTATTCTGTCTCCACTTATTAAAGGTCAAGCCGACACAATAGGCATTGCGATGCGAAGAGCTTTGCTTGGAGAAATAGAAGGAACATGTATCACACGTGCAAAATCTGAGAAAATACCCCATGAATATTCTACCATAGTAGGTATTCAAGAATCAGTACATGAAATTTTAATGAATTTGAAAGAAATTGTATTGAGAAGTAATCTGTATGGAACTCGCGGCGCGTTTATTTGTGCCAGGGGTCCTGGATATGTAACTGCTCAAGACATCATTTCACCGCCTTCTGTGGAAATCGTTGATAATACACAACATATAGCTAGACTGATGGAACCGATTGATTTGTGTATTGGATTACAAATCGAGAGGAATCGCGGATATAGTATAAAAAGGCCAAATAACTTTCAAGACGGAAGTTATCCTATAGATGCTGTATTCATGCCTGTTCGAAATGCGAATCATAGTATTCATTCTTATGGGAATGGGAATGAAAGACAAGAGATACTTTTTCTCGAAATATGGACAAATGGGAGTTTAACTCCTAAAGAAGCACTTCATGAAGCCTCCCGTAATTTGATTGATTTATTTATTCCTTTTCTACATGCGGAAGAAGAAACTTTACATTTAGAGTACAATCAACACAAGAGCACTTTACCCCCTCTTACTTTTCATGATAGATTGGCTAAACTAAGGAAAAACAAAAAAGAAATAGAATTGAAATATATTTTTATTGACCAATTAGAATTGCCTCCCAGGATCTATAATTGCCTCAAAAGGTCCAATATACATACATTATTAGACCTTTTGAATAAGAGTCAAAAGGATCTTATGAAAATTGAAGATTTTCGCATAGAAGATGTAAAACAGTTATTGGGCATTCTAGAAAAACATTTCACAATTGATTAACCGAAGAATAATAAATAGATTGAATTTTTTTCATATTTTTTTTTTTTTTTTAGAAAAAAAAACTGGGTTTTGAATCTTTAACCAAATCCATATATTCGGAACAGATTCAGAATTTAATTGAATAGATGTATGTATCTAGGGAGAATTCACTTTGAAGCGACTATTCCCTAGATACACATGCGGGATATTTTATTTCACAATTGAATCAATTGAAATTTAAAAAAGACCTAAAGTTAGGGATTTATCAATAGGTAATGTTGCTCCAATACCCAACCAAAGGGCCACTGCGGTACC